TGAACCAAGCCGACCCTCATTTTTTCTTTTATGAAATTGATCCCCATCAGAACAAAAATCACTTGAGACATGTACCTACCAATTTGACATAGATCCAAGATATTTGATTAAATCAATGTGATGGAGAAGTTCGATTTGTCCCCTTAATCAAAAAAAAACAATTTCCGAAATTTTATTGATCCCCTTTATCATCCCGGATTTTTTCGTTATAAATTTTCTGGTTTACTACGAAGACATATTTCGTCTTAAAAAAAATGAATGAATCAAGAAAGTAGAAGAAATGGAGTTGAAAGTTGTATTTTTTTGTTGGGGTGGATAAACCATTCCACAAGGGGATCCTTTCCCTCGTATTTCTTTCTATTTATAAGAAACGCTTTATATTATATATAGTTAATCGAGACTATTTTTTTTTTTCATATTGAATTTAGATAGAATTTTAGATCGAATTAAATTAGATATTCGATTTTTAAATTGAGTATTCGTTTTTCAGTTTTGAAATGAAATTCGAATTCTATTCTAATAAAAGAAAAAATATGAATAATGGATAATGATAATAATGGATAATGATAATGGCTTTTTATATCGAATCGGATGGGATGGCGGTTAGAATGAAGGATTCATAAATAGGAATAACGAATCAAAAAACTCTATGGAATCGTGAAGGGCGGAAGGATCTCTTGGATTGAATCCTATTCTTACATTCTATTGACTCTATTGACTCTATTGACAATTTAGAAAAATTGTTGATACTATGCTCATAGTATGGTGGCGGTCGGACACATATGCCCCCATCGTCTAGTGGTTCAGGACATCTCTCTTTCAAGGAGGCAGCGGGGATTCGACTTCCCCTGGGGGTAGGGTACTACAAAAGGAAGTTGATCGTGCATTAATTGAAAATGGAATTGATTTTTCCTGGGTCGATGCCCGAGGGGTTAATGGGGACGGACTGTAAATTCGTTGGCAATATGTCTACGCTGGTTCAAATCCAGCTCGGCCCAAGAATTCGCTCATAGACCGTGAGATGCAAATTTTGTCTTTCTGAAGCGCACGATACGTGGGAATAAAAGAATTCCATTCTATATACATACCTCTTTATTTGTTTTATTTACTTGTTCCAAAAAATTCGGATCTAGAGAATATAATGATCTAGATTCATATCAGTATCTGTAAGTATAAAGGAAAGTCTAAATAAACGAAAAAAGAAATCTTTTTTGATTGAAAAATTGATGATCAATCGATTTGTAAATAAAGAAAGAATCACTAGTAATGTAATTACTGTCGTTCTCACAAAAAAGAAAGTGCATAGTCATGCAGATATCACTATATCACTCGTGTCTCTGTTACAACACGAAAAAAATGGGTTTGAATGAAATCCTAAAAATATTGATGCGGTATACCTTATTTCCCTGGGATTGTAGTTCAATTGGTCAGAGCACCGCCCTGTCAAGGCGGAAGCTGCGGGTTCGAGCCCCGTCAGTCCCGACGGATCCAATAGACACATCAACTCACCTCTCTATTTTCTTTTTCTGGTAAAAGGGGCACAATGAAATTAATAGAATTTCGGTCATTCTCAATAGGGATTTTTTTTCTTTTTTCGTTATTTCTCATCAAACACAACCAAATATTTAAATTTTCATTACTTCAACTAGTACCTATTGGGGGGAGAGAGATCTAATTGGACTAATCCAATTATTGGGAACATCATATTCCGGATTCCAAAGGATAGCGTACTGGGTCTGGTCTTTCAATTTATTGCCTCTATCTAATGGAATAGAGTATCATATGTTTCTCGGGAGCACATACACAACTAGAATTCATTTCTTGTACACTCCAAAAAAAATGGAATTTGAGTTACCCGGAAAAAGACTTTTCAGATGAAAACTCTCTCCCTTTCTAGTTCCGATTTTGGGTAGTCTCAATGACTCAAACTAACTCCTTTTTTTTAATCTATCTCATTCCAATTTTACACCGAACTTTTTTTTAATCTATGCTAGTACTAATCCAAGAAAAGAGAATATTAAAAAAAGAAAGATCAAATAACCACCCCCTTTAGCTTTATTATTCGTGTTATTTGTGAGGTAATGAATAATCGTTTGATTGTCCAAGGAAGGCGGTAGGTTGTAGAAAGAATGTAAAAAAAGAAAAAAAGATTTCTCGATTCGATTACGAATTCAATTTTATATTGAGTATGGATAAAGGATCTTCCTATGTTATACTATTTAATTCGCGACGGCGAAGTGATTTGATAGCCCAGATTTTGTTATTCATAATATTGATGCGATTCAATATCATCGAGATGGAATTCATCCCCTTGAATTTACAGGCGAAATTTTGATTATCTCTATGGGATTAAATCCCGAGTTATTGCGAAGTAAAAACCACTTAGATTATGGAAGTAAATATTCTCGCATTTATTGCTACTGCACTCTTTATTCTAGTTCCTACTGCTTTTTTACTTATCATATATGTAAAAACGGTCAGCCAAACCGATTAATCTGAATGAAACTTGACTTCTTATGTCTTTATCAATGAGAATTATTTAAGAAATAAATATAAATAAAGGATTCCAATTTCGTTTCTTAAATCTTCAATTAAATACGCAGGCTAGAATCAACAGTATTCTATGAGATTTGATAATATGGTAGAAAGGTTGATATATTTCTTTCTACCATATTATCTATTAGATTGGTGGTTTTTTAGTTTATAAAGTTGTACTGTATAAAGATACAGGCTTAATATAGAGCAATCTTCTAAAATATCTATCTTCATATCGATAGAATTCTATCCATAGAATATACATAGGGCCCCAGTTCTATTTCTTTGCTAGATTTCTTTTTTTGATTTGTATTGATTCCGACCGAAATAAAAAAAAAGGGGGGTAACTCTTACTTTTACGGCTTGAATTCCGAGATTTCTGATTATTTCAAATCGAAATCCCAGTATCTATCGAAAAAAAGAAAATCAAAGAAGTAAAAAGTCTACGGACAGGGCTCCCATTAATTTCATAAAAAAAAACCAGTCATTTTTTTTTAGCATTCCAAACCAAAAAAGTATTTGATTAAATCGTTAACAGAAAGGAGTATGGGAACTTCTTCCAATTTCGAAAAGGAGTAGTAAACCCTACCGATTTGTAACACTTGAACCATGATATGAAATGAGTCGATGTCGATAAAGCATAAATCCAAAAAACAATTGAGAAAGTTTGATTCCTTACCGTAATTACATTAATAGTACTTCTAAAGTCCACTTCTCCCCCATACGACGAGTGAAAGGGAAAATGTAAAGACTACCATTAAAGCAGCCCAAGCGAGACTTACTATATCCATGTGAATTATGTCCCCTATCTGAATATGAAGGAATTATTCCATTCTTGTTCACTAATAATAGTGAAATCCAGGGTGCATAGTCAAAAGGGGATTCTTACTCCCAATTCTTTATTTAATGAACCAATCCAATAAATGCATTTAATTTATAAGAAATTCTTAATACAAATTTTCTGATCATTATGATTTCTAGTCGAATTGGGAAAGATTAAGTACAAGCAAAATATGCAACGACCCCCGTGGACAAGGGAGTCTTACTAATATAGCTATAGCATGTAGGAATAAAAAGATCTATTCTTTTGTTAACCTTCATAATTCATTCATAAAAAAACGGAATAAAAACTATATCTATATAACCAAGGTAAATCATTATCTATCACACACATACCTCTATTTTCTTTATTTCCCATTTTCTTTATTTCCCATTTTCTTTATTTCCCATTTTCTCTATTTCGTCTCTGTGAAAAAATGGGGAGACAGTCGATTATATTCTTGACTAGGGGTTACTGAACAGAAGTTTTTTTGGCAGTTTTTTTTTCTAAAAACTGAATTTGACAATCAAATATTGATCGAATATCTGAGTATTCAAAGACATTCGGGAGTTTGTAGACCAAAGTTGTTTCTCCACAATAAGTAACAGTTAGACTCCCTTTTGGTTATCTAATTCAAGGCCCAGTCAGTAAATATTCCATTAGTAGTGGAAGGGCTATCAAGACTTCTCGGCTCCCTTCATAGTACGAAAATCTTTTTTTGACTCCTATCAAAAAAAAGTTACAGATCTTTTGAGAATCTCCATATGCTTCGAATCAAGGGGGTATCAACAGCCCCCCTCCCCCTATGCTGGCGAAAATTTCGGTGAGTTATATCAAAAAAAAGAAGGGATTTCAGGTCTTTTGTTGACCAGGCGACACCCAGATTTGAACCGGGGAAAAAAGGATTTGCAGTCCTCCGCCTTACCGCTCGGCCATGTCGCCAAAAAAAATAGATGACAATATTACCCCCTTTTTGGTTTGAGGTGTATTGGATTACTGAACTTCTTTTTTTGTACTGACATCTTGAATCCTGTTTGCCTTAACCAAAAGAAACCATTCCCTTTTTTTATTAGATCCAACCCTTCGATTGATTGTATAGTATCACAAAATACACAATACCTAAAAACTTCCCCTATCCTTTCTATTGAAAGGGAAAATTTCTTTCACAAAAAAAATTCATAATAATTTTGAACCATTAACTATTGACTTGTGGCTTGACTGCGAATTCATGAATGATTTTTAGATTTCGATCTTAAATTATGTTTCCCTAATGACATAAGAAAGTCAAAATAATAACTAATTATTGTTGATTCTTTTCAATCAAAAAATTTTTCTTAATTTCCATTTTTCTCAATTTCGATTATAATTATATATATTATTTATATATATTATATAAAAAAAATTTATATATGTAAAGTAAACTCCGGAACCAGAACATATATAATCCCAGATATAGAATCGGATATTCAAATATAGGGTGCCGATAGGGAATTCTCAGAAAATATCGTACTTCAATTTTTCATTGAATCGATTGACGAAAAAAAGTCTAAATTTGGATAGACCCCCGCCCATGCTGCCCCGAATAGAACAGCAATAAAAGAATAAAAGGGGAGACGGATATATAGAAGATAGCTACACATGTTTA